TCAATGCGAAAGTTGTTTTGGATTAAATTATAAGAAAAGTTTTCAATCAAAAATGAATCTTTGTGAACAATGTGGATATCATTTGAAAATGAGTAGTTCAGATAGAATTGAACTTTTGATCGATCCGGGTACTTGGGAGCCGATGGATGAAGACATGGTCTCTCTGGATCCCATTCAATTTCATTCGGAGGAGGAGCCTTATAAAAAACGTATCGATTCTTATCAAAGAAAAACAGGATTAACCGAGGCTGTTCAAACAGGCATAGGGCAACTAAACGGTATTACCGTATCAATTGCGGTTATGGATTTTCAGTTTATGGGAGGTAGTATGGGATCCGTAGTGGGGGAGAAAATTACCCGTTTGATTGAATACGCTACTAAAGAATTTCTACCTCTTATTATAGTGTGTGCTTCTGGAGGGGCACGCATGCAAGAAGGAAGTTTGAGCTTGATGCAAATGGCTAAAATATCTTCTGCTTTATATGATTATCAATCAAACAAAAAGTTATTCTATGTACCAATCCTTACATCTCCTACTACTGGTGGGGTGACAGCTAGTTTTGGTATGTTGGGGGATATCATTATTGCCGAACCCAATGCCTACATTGCCTTTGCGGGTAAAAGAGTAATTGAACAAACATTGAATAAAACAGTACCCGACGGTTCACAAGCGTCTGAGTATTTATTCCAGAAGGGCTTATTCGATCTAATCGTACCACGTAATCCTTTAAAAAGCGTTCTGAGTGAGTTATTTCAACTCCACACTTTCTTTCCTTTGAATCAAAATTAGATGAATAGGGTTGTCTTTGTTGACATAAGATCTAATTCTATCAAAGAATCAAAAGTCACAGAAAATAGCAAAGAATCAAAAGTCACAGAAAATAGAAAATCTGCCCCTTTTTTCTATATTTCTGATTATTGATCAAGAAGCCTCTATCAACAAGATAAAAAATGAAATTCTTATTTTCGTGAAATTAGGCAAATAAAAAATATCTTCTTCTCATCATATATAATGAAATTAAAATCTAATCTATATTTTCTATAAAATATAGAATTTTTTATCTTTCTATATCTTATGATAATCTTATTTTTACTAAGAATCCCTGCTGTATGGCATTCTAACAAAACCTTCAATATAAAAAGAATCTAATTTATTTTTAAGTGCTTAGTAAATGAAATTCGAAGCCAAGAGCAAAAAATGAATAAAATAATATCTCATCCATATTCTTTCAAATCTGTCATGTAGAAAGATGAAATGAAAAACTACATTATATACTCACTTAGATATATACTTATATCTATACTTAATAGAATAGATATTAAGTAAAGTAAAAAGTAATAATAATTACAATTTAGAATTATCAAATTATAATAAGATATCTTTATTCTTTATATATAATAAGATATCTTTATATTATAAATAATAAATAAAAAATCTAAATAAAAATAACAGGTACAAATAGTAAATCGAGGTACCCATTCTATGACAACTCTTAACTTTCCCTCTGTTTTGGTCCCTTTAGTAGGCCTAGTATTTCCGGCAATCGCAATGGCTTCTTTATTTCTTCATGTTCAAAAAAACAAGATTGTTTAGAGCCGATGGCACAAATTATCATCTATTTTTTTTTTCAAAATTTACGCTTGTATCATAACACAGATATCCATTTAGACAAATTGGTATAAGCGGCTTCCGCCGAAAAACTCTTATGTCTCTAGAAAATACTATATTCTAGCTATTTTCAAATAGACCCGAATCGGCGGATGGCTGAACTGTAAAGTTGGTCTATCTATATGCATGTGGCTATCTTTAGTGAGATCATACGAAGGGTATGTTATTAGTTTAGATCTAACCAATTTAATGAATTACTCCTAAAGGTTCACATCAAACTAGTACTAGTTGATGCGGGTTACTTCGGAAACAAAAGGACTAAAGTCAAATTCATTTGGGGTATTCTCTCAATAAAAAAAAAGCAACTGGATAAAGTATGAGTTGTCGATCAGAACATATATGGATAGAACCTATAACGGGGGCTCGAAAAACAAGTAATTTCTGCTGGGCTGTTATCCTTTTTTTAGGTTCATTAGGATTCTTGTTGGTTGGAACCTCAAGTTATCTTGGTAGAAATTTGATATCTTTATTTCCGTCTCAGCAAATAGTTTTTTTTCCACAAGGAATTGTGATGTCTTTCTATGGGATCGCGGGTCTTTTTATTAGCTCCTATTTGTGGTGCACAATTTCGTGGAATGTAGGTAGTGGTTATGATCGATTTGATAGAAAAGACGGAATAGTGTGTATCTTTCGTTGGGGATTTCCTGGAAAAAATCGGAGGGTCTTCCTCCAATTTTTTATAAAAGATATTCAGTCCATCAGAATAGAAGTTAAAGAGGGTATTTATGCTCGGCGTGTCCTTTATATGGATATCAGAGGCCAGGGAGCCATTCCATTGACTCGTACTGATGAGAATTTTACTCCACGGGAAATGGAACAAAAAGCTGCTGAATTGGCCTATTTCTTGCGTGTACCAATTGAAGTATTTTAAGAAATTAGCCGAGAAATAAATGCTTTCTCAGCAGAAGGGCAAAAACGCAAGAATCGTTCTATAACATATATAACATAACTTAATCGAGGTTTCTTCAGAACATTCATTCGAGTCAAAGCAGACATATATGGAACAAGTATAAAAAAACTCTTTTGGGGATCTTTTATATGTATCGAAATATACACAACTCAATTCAAAAAAAAAAATAAGAAAAAATTGAAATATCTCATACATAATCAACCATTTCTAAATAAGGAAATTCCCCCCCCCCCCCCCTTTTTACTTGTTGGAATTGAGACTTTTAATAGAACTGATGCGTGAGAGAAATATTAGATTACATAGAGTCGACGAATGAGATGGGTTCATTAACAATTACAGTGAAAAATGGCAAAAAAGAAAGCATTCACTTCTCTTTTATATCTTGCATCTATAGTATTTTTGCCCTGGTGGATTTCTCTCTCATTTCAAAAAAGTCTGGAATCTTGGGTTACTAATTGGTGTAATACTAGGCAATCCGAAACTTTTTTGAATGATATTGAAGAAAAGAGTATTCTAGAAAAATTTATAGAATTAAAGGAACTTCTTTTGTTAGAGGAAATGATCAAGGAATACTCGGAGACACATCTACAAAACCTTGGTATAGGAATTCACAAAGAAACAATCCAATTAATCAAGATACACAACGAGGGTCGTATTCATACGATTTTGCACTTCTCGACAAATATAATCTGTTTCATTATTCTAAGTGGTTATTCTATTTTGGGTAATAAAGAACTTTTTATTCTTAACTCTTGGGCTCAGGAATTCCTATATAACTTAAGTGACACAATAAAAGCTTTTTCTCTTCTTTTATTAACTGATTTGTGTATCGGATTTCATTCGCCGCATGGTTGGGAACTGCTGATTGGCTTTGTCTACAAGGATTTTGGATTTGTTCATAATGATCAAATTATATCTGGCCTTGTTTCCACTTTTCCAGTCATTGTAGATACAATTTTCAAATATTGGATTTTCCGTTATTTAAATCGTGTATCTCCGTCACTTGTAGTGATTTATCATTCAATGAATGACTGAAAAATTATCTACCTAATCCAATTAGAATGTTTCTTACTTTGCAGTTGTATATAAGCAAAGCGTTGAAAATCACTTTATATTTCTAGCCATCCCGCGGATTCCTCCTATATTTCTATAAAAATAGAAATTAATTTCTATTAATCCAGTCAAATTATTCCAGTAAATAACAGAATCGTGGATAGGAAACTCCATTAGTGACCTACCCCAATTTATTGTAGAAATTTTTGGGATCAATGCTTGGACCATGCAAACTAGAAATACTTTTTCTTGGATAAAGGAACAGATTACTCGATCTATTTCCTTATCGCTCATGATATATATCATAACTCGTACATCCATTTCAAATGCATATCCCATTTTTGCACAGCAGGGTTATGAAAATCCACGAGAAGCGACTGGACGTATTGTATGCGCCAATTGCCATTTAGCTAATAAACCGGTCGATATTGAGGTTCCGCAAGCGGTACTTCCCGATACTGTATTTGAAGCAGTTGTTCGAATTCCTTATGATATGCAACTGAAACAAGTTCTTGCTAATGGTAAAAAGGGGGCTTTGAATGTGGGGGCTGTTCTTATTTTACCAGAGGGTTTTGAATTAGCCCCTCCCGATCGTATTTCCCCCGAGATAAAAGAAAAGATGGGCAATCTGTCTTTTCAGAGCTATCGCCCCAATCAAAAAAATATTCTTGTCATAGGCCCTGTTCCTGGTCAGAAATATAGTGAAATAACCTTTCCTATTCTTTCCCCCGACCCCGCTACTAATAAAGACATTCACTTCTTAAAATATCCTATTTACGTAGGCGGAAACAGGGGAAGGGGCCAGATTTATCCTGACGGGAGCAAGAGTAACAATACAGTTTATAATGCTACAGCATCTGGTATAGTAAGCAAAATCCTACGAAAAGAAAAAGGGGGATACGAAATAACCATAGCGGATACATCGGATGGACGTCAAGTGGTTGATATTATCCCTCGGGGGCCAGAACTTCTTATTTCAGAAGGCGAATCTATCAAATTGGATCAACCGTTGACAAGTAATCCTAATGTGGGCGGATTTGGTCAGGGAGATGCAGAAATAGTACTTCAAGATCCATTACGTGTACAAGGCCTTTTGTTCTTCTTCGCATCTGTTATTTTGGCACAAATCTTTTTGGTTCTTAAAAAGAAACAGTTCGAGAAGGTTCAATTGTCCGAAATGAATTTCTAGACTCGCGGATTTATCGACATCAAATTTGTAAAAAGAACCAAATTCTTTTTAGTAATTATTATATGATATGATTATCTCTGATAAAAAATGAAATTTTAAAAAGCCTTTTGTTTGTTTATACTCTTTTTCTATTTCTATTCTACGAGATGCCGGGAATTCCTTAGTACCACATTCCTAGC